CTTTGTACCGCGCGCATCACTTAGTGGGGACTCCGGAAAGTAACTTGAGCAAGAGTGAAAAAAAGAGGAAAGAAAAGACAAAAGAGATGAAATGAGAAGAATCGGAGTTTCTTTGTACTGTGTTTGAAATAAATTTCCTTTTTATCCCTATCCTTCCACTCTTTGATTGAATCTTTTTAGTTATTAGATTTAATATATAGGAAAATTTAACATCCTTTTGGAATAAGAAAATTAGGAACAGAAAGGAAAAAAAAGAAAGAATATCTATCTTGACCCTTCTCAATTAATTTCATTTGTATGAGGTATGAATATCTATTCAATAAATTATTCATGTGTCAGGAACCAGATTTGAACTGGTGACACGAGGATTTTCAGTCCTCTGCTCTACCAACTGAGCTATCCCGACCAGTACCCTGCATCATCCTAGCAGAGTACTTGTATCTATAGTAAACGAAAAGAACTAAAAAAAGAAATTCTTAACAAATTGGACCTAGCCCCCTTTAATTTCTTAGATATTCAAAAAGAAGACTTTCTTTGTAAATGTAAAGATAATGATATTAACTGTGAATAATTTAATGAATTATTAAATAAGGGAGATTCCTTGAACATATATACTCATTTGTGCAGGTATCGTATCTATACAAAGAAAAAAAGATATTTAATTTTGTTTGAACTGAACAACTGATAAAAAAATAGGATGAGAGTAAAGAAAGAGTGAGGAATTAAAATGGGCTTTTTCTTGGGGATAGAGGGACTTGAACCCTCACGATTTTTAAATTCGACGGATTTTCCTCTTACTCTAAATTTCATTGTTGTCGGTATTGACATGTAAAATGGGACTCTCTCTTTATTCTCGTCCGATTCATCTTCAAAAAAACTATCAAACTCTGGAATGACTCATTTGATCACTGAATATTTGAATTTGATTCTTTTTTCAACTTCAATTATAATTGAAGTTGAAAAAAGAATATAAGATAGAAAGAATATAAGATAGAGGGTTTCTCTATATATCCTTATCCTATACTCATACTAATACTCATATCCTAATAGTAGATAAGATAATAGTAATATAAAGAAAGAAGAAAGAAATGTGATTAATCGCTTGCTATGTAAGTATGTATACGTACGTATTAGGTATATAAGGTCATCCTTTCTGTCATTTCAATCTTTTTTTTTTTTATAAAAGTATTTTAGCTACTAATCTAACGTAGTAAATTTCATTCGTTAGAACAGCTTCCATTGAGTCTCTGCACCTATCCCTTTTTATTCTCATTTTTTCTTTTTTTCTCAAAACAAAGATTTGGCTCAGGATTGCCCATTTTTAGTTCCAGGGTTTCTCTGAATTTGGAAGTTACCACTTAGCAGGTTTCCATACCAAGGCTCAACCCAATCAAGTCCGTAGCGTCTACCAATTTCGCCATATCCCCCTTTGTTTTGAGACTTTAAGATAAGGATCCAGTTGTAATTCCATCCACCCCTTTCGTTGATCTTGGCACTGTTGAATTCATTAGGTAATGATTCCTATATCGAAAAAGTGTATGCTGCTCTTTTCTTTTTATGCCCACCCTCTATTCTATCATTAATGTATCCACAATTCAATATGGATAGATATATCTCACATATATCTATGCCTTTCCTAATCCTTCCTTTTGACAGTACTATTTAAAATAGTGGAACGGCCAATATTCCTTCTTCGTCCTATTGTATATAATTCTATAATCCAAATTTTTATAAGTTTTATTCATTGATTTCCATTATTCGAATAGAAATCAATAGAATATGATTCTCTTTTAACTATATTATCTAATTTATCTATTAGGATATAGATAGTTTCGTTACGTGAAATTTAGATTTCAAGTTTTAAAGTCTTGTTTTCTAGTTCCACAATTAGAATTATAAAATTCTAATGGTAATAAAGGAATTATTCATAATAGTATCATAGTATTGAAGATTGAATTTCAGATCATATTTTATTTATTGTATTGATTTCATATTCATAATAGTAAGAATTCCATTTTGAATTCTTACTATTATGAATATGAAATTATAAAAAAAAAAGAGAATATAGAATCTAATTCTTAATTTTTTTTAAGGAATATTTCAATTGGAAATTCTTTTTGAATATTCTATCGAATATTTGTATTTGAATTTCCTCTTTTTTTCTTTCATATATATGTAATATATATGTAATATATATGAAATTGGATTTCTATTTAGATATCAAATTTATTAGGTAATAGCTAAGATCCGAAGTTTCCTGTATTGCTCTTATATCCGCCCGTTTAGCTCAGAGGTTAGAGCATCGCTTTTGTAATGCGATGGTCATCGGTTCGATTCCGATAGCCGGCTCTTTCCATGATTGAAAATCTCTACTTTCGCTTTCTCTAAATGCCGGGTCACCAATCTATTATGTCATGGTAACTTGCAGCTATAGCTATAAATAAAAAAAGTTGACTAGAACAATTAGATCTCTACAGAAGAAATTGGAAAACGTAGTCTT